AAGGACGGAGCTTGTCGATACTTGATTTATAGAATACATAGTTCTATAAAAGACTGTAAGTTGTTTTCTCAAAATCGGGTTCTGTTTGGGTTCTGGGTAGCGGCCCAAACAGATATACCAATAGGGATGAGGTAAGGCTTACTTATTAATTCCAGAACTACGAAAGTAAGAGGTCAGAAATCTTGGTATCCAAAGGTTCCTAAAGGACATTCCATTTTTGCTCCTAGGATTGAAGAAAAGATTATACGAAAGACTATCAAGACTTCCTAATTATCTTACACTACCTACACTAACGTAGGGTCTACTGACTCTGTCTGGAATTAGATTGGATAGACTGATGGGAAATCAATTTAGGAGTTGTGGAAAGGACTGAAGATACTTTGTATCCATACTTACGAGAGACTCCGAGTACTCAAACATTCAATCAGGATGGTTGGTCGGCTCTTATCTTATAGAATAACAGAGTCAAAGTAAAAAAAAAAAAAAAAGATTTCTTTGGTCGTGTAAGGAGATTACAAAAAAAATGTATGTAATAATGGTAGTGATGTCTCCCCATTCTTTCACAGAAAGAAAGACAGTAAGGCTTAGATCAAATAGGAAATGTAGGTATCCAATAGATAGTTATCCATCTTGATGGTATATTTTTTTTTTATTTTTGCTTATGAAAGAAAGGTAACAAAACAAACAATAGGTCTTACTATTCCCACATGTTCCATTAGGAGCATTACTTTGCAATTTGCAAGGAAAAGGTGTGTGTATCATATTTTTACTTAATACTTCCCAATTCTACCAGAAATCCTATAAAGAATCTGTTACGAGTGGATTCATTGAATTGGTTCATCAATAGCCTTAAGTCAGAATCCTATTTTGACTCTGCGCCATTGATTCTACTATGATTATTGATCAATAATGGAATAATTCCTTCATAGAAATAGGAGATATAATTCACATGGATATAGTAAGTCTCGCTTGGGCTGCTTTAATGGTAGTCTTTACATTTTCCCTTTCACTCGTAGTATGGGGAAGGAGTGGACTCTAGGTATATTAATAATTGATTGAGTAATCGATTGAGTAATCGATTGAGTAATCGATTGAGTAATCGAATTGTATCAATTGTTTAATTGATCATTTTGCATTGATCGTTTTTCGAAGCTTTATTTTTAAAAAGCTTGTCTCTCTTTCAAAATTATACTGGAAAGACAATAATGAATAATAACCATTCGATCAAACAACGAATGATTCCTATAGTTTAGTTGTATTTCAAAACTCAAATCTACGCATGATAGGAAATTTTTTCCAACCGAATTCCTCCTAAATATTCTGTTTGGATAAACCTGTTCTTACCAGAATTATGGATATTACAACGAGAAAAAACCAATCCCTAGTTTTTTCTTTATTTGTTTCTCTCTTTCTTTACTTTCACTGTTCTAAGAACAAATCGTTCTGCTATTAGATTACGACGATACTTACTTTCTACTGGAAGTGACTAGTGGTTGTCCAAAGAGGTTCTACACATAATAAAATTAGATCTTTCTTCCGCTGAGTGATCCACCACATATCATACATTTAACATTTTAGACTCCTAGAGATTTTTTTATGCTTTTTTGACTCATCTCATGTCATGTTTAAGCATGAAAAATGGTCCGAGTCCCCTTTACTAATCTTCTTCCTTTCAAAATCTGAAGAAGTTACCATAGAACTTCGTAAATGATCTGTTAATGGCTCAATCAATGACTTCTTGGGATGGGAAATCAAAAAAATTCCTTGGTTTTGTTTTCTTTTGCTATAGTATAGGAATATACTATTCTTCCTCTATTGATTCTTTTGATGGATCCCGGAACCTATATATAAAATTATAAGAAACCTAGGAATTAGAAGAATTGGCCTTCGATTATTTTGGGTTGATCGAAATCGAGTGGATGTAGCGAAAAAAAGAAATAGAATTAGACTGCTATTTCGATGTACTAGTCTACTATTTAGATTAGATGTACATCTAATACATCATATACATACATATTGTAAATTGATCTATATAAACCCTCCATTTAGATAAAGTCTATATCTGTATACAATACAACTTTATATGATAATATCATTGTATACAATATTAGATAATATAAAATACTCTAAAGTGTGGTAGAAAGGACTATATATAGTCCTTTCTACCACACTTTATGATTCCAACCAGATCATTTCATTTAAGACTTGGAATTTTCTTTTAATCCCTTTCTTTCATTTCTTCAATCATTGAAAAAAGGATTGATAAGAACTAATAATTCAGATTCAAATTAATCATTTTGACTGACTGTTTTTACGTAGATAATAAGTAAAAAAGCAGTAGGAACTAGAATGAACAGTGCAGTAGCAATAAATGCGAGAATATTGACTTCCATAATTTCATTATTTATTTATTTTTTTCTTCGCAATAACTCGGGATGTAATCCCATAGAGATGAGAAATTTAACTCCTGTAAATTCATTGGGATGAATTGATCCTGATGATACTGAATAGGATCAATATTATGAATAACAATATCTGATCTATCAAATCGATTCATCGTCGAGAATTGAATAGTATAACATGGGAAGATCCTTTATCCATACTAATTACGAAATGGGATTTTTTATTGGATCAGGAATCCCATTGGATTTTTCATCCTCTTCCACTTTTTCTTTTCTATAACCTACTGTCTTCCTTATCTTATACAACTCTCCTTCCTGTGTATTATACTTACAATTATGAGGTATTATATGACCGGTATTCTATGGGTCACACACAGACCCAAACGAGGTGAGATGGAAAAAAAGGGATTAAATAAAAAAGATCAAATATTCCAACAAATTTACTGAAAAGGGTCCTTGCTCGGTCTTTTCTTTTATTTTATTAGTATCCTCTTTCTTGTATTTATTTGTACTGGAATGCATACATCAAAAATGATGTCTGCAATTTGAATGAGAATGAGATAGATTGTTTACAATTAGTCATTGAGGATACACAAACAAAGTCAGAACTAGAAAAGGTGTGGTTTAACCTGAAAAGTACTCTGTCGGGGTAATTATGTTAAGTTCATTGTCCATCGTACAATAAACGAATACCATTTTTGTATGTACTCCCGGTAAAATAGGATCACTCTACTCCATTTCATTGATCAAGAACAATCGAAAAAGAAAGTAAGACGAGGATGGTATCTCTAAAAATACTGAATATAGTAATACCACCAATTGTACTAATGTACATATGATATGTCTCTCCTTTATCAATCGGGAGTAGTGGAAAGATTTGAAATTCCCGTATCCATATTTGTGTGATGATAAATGCGAAATAAAAAACAAAAGAAATAAGGATCCCCACTGGGGATTAGATCTTGCTTCCTGTCCCCCTTTTCCGTGAAAAGAGAGAGATAAATTGATAAATTCACCGGATCCTAGTTCGGGACTGACGGGGCTCGAACCCGCAGCTTCCGCCTTGACAGGGCGGTGCTCTGACCAATTGAACTACAATCCCAGCGAAGTGTATGGCATACATATTCTTAATCTTACATATTCTTAATGTAATCATAAGAACATTCTAGTCCTAGTCGTCGTATTGTAAGAAAGACAGGAATGATATACTGATATCATATCCACATATAATATGGGCTATAGTGAGAGTGACACAGATTACTAGTAACCAATAATTATTTTACGGCCAAAAGTGGATAATCAATCAGAAAAAAGAACTAAACTTTTTTGTTTGCTTTTCATGATACTTTACTTAATTAAGTAAAGTATCATGAATTAGATCCTTAGAAAGATCAGAAAGAGAAAAATAGGGATAGAGAAAAAAAATTGATTCTTTCTCTTTATTTCTACGGATTAGGCATTTCCATTTATGGAAGACAAATTGGTTATATTCATGGAGCGGTGAATTATTGGGCCGAGCTGGATTTGAACCAGCGTAGACATATTGCCAACGAATTTACAGTCCGTCCCCATTAACCACTCGGGCATCGACCCAGGAAGAATTCATTCTAGGCTTATCGATAATCTATGATCAACTTCCTTTCATAGTACCCTACCCCCAGGGGAAGTCGAATCCCCGCTGCCTCCTTGAAAGAGAGATGTCCTGAACCACTAGACGATAGGGGCATATACGCCCGACCATCATCATACTATGATAATAGTATGAGCAGTTTTTTGGAATTGTCAATATAGTCTAATGGTATGACTAGATCCAAAAAATCTTTCCTACTTTCTTTTATGTTATGATTTTTTAGAATTTTTTTCAAAAATTCTAAATAATAATCTTATTTTGGAGTAAATCCAATTTATTGTTCCTGAATGAACTCCTATGCATATACGTATATATTATGTACATATAGTACATATATACATATATGCAGTAGACTCATAATGAAAAAAAAAAATGGCTAATTCATGAATTGAATAAAACGGCCCTTTTAACTCAGTGGTAGAGTAACGCCATGGTAAGGCGTAAGTCATCGGTTCAAATCTGATAAAGGGCTTTTTTTTCCACTAAACTCAAGTTTTAGCCTTCGTTTTTCAGCGGAAAATATCTCTATTATTTTTTCTAAAAAGAAAAGGATAACCACCATTATAACGAATTCTTATTATTCTGACTTTGAGTTAGGAAGTTGAACATTTATTGATTAGCAAAATGAATAATTGCACGTATTAGGAGTAGTCCACCTGTAGTGACATAGTAGTCCTCCTCATGTCTCATTATTCACAAATTTTTTGTCCTGGGACATAACAGAAATATTCTATAATACTCTATATATACAATTCCTATTATTAATCGACAAACCAAGGTGTTCTTATTTCTCCAATGTTCTTATAACACCCACTATCAAATTCTAAATAAAGAAAAAGTAAGTGGACCTGACCCATTGAATGATGACTATATCAGCTATTCTGATATTTAAATTCGATATAGATTAAATTGTATAAGCAGATTTATTTTTATTTACTTAGACCACGCAAAGCAAGAATTTGTCAATA